ATCGAATACTGGTAATAATATCAGCAAAAGAACGTTCTCCTGTGCTTCCAGACATGCCGAGCTCCACATATATATTCTTGTACAGTCAAAGGACGATCGATTTCGTAAAAGATGCGATCAGTAAATTTCTATTTACTGAAAATGGAAATTTGTGAGATCGTCAATATTGTACCGAGGGTGTCTTTAGAGTATACCGAATCAGTATAGCTATCCTTCTTCTGCCACAGCAACGCAATTTCAATCAGTATCAAAATGAAGTGTTAGAAAAGTTCTTTCTTCCTTTCTTAGTGCTTATCAATGTATAACCATGTGCCATTCAATATAAAATCTCTCAAATTCCTGTAGTATAGGGTTTCTCTCTACTATTGGTTTCGGACTAAAAACCGAAGATCAGGTAAAATGTGAATCGGACAAATCTCTTTTTAATAATTCATGAAAGAAATTATTATATTCGCACAATTTTATTGATACGAAATTTAGAAGCCGACATCGCCTTTTCGTTTTCGTGGTTGTCGAAGAGGTTTTTTGGAATCTTTTTTTTTATTTAAAAAAAAATTTCTTAGTTATCCACTAACACTAACAAGTAACAGCAGTAGATAGTATTCGATGAAAGAAAGAGAAGAATGAATAAAATAATGGGAACAATCAATATTCGCGAAGCACACATTGGTATATTATATTAGACCCAAGGGTTCTTTCTTGACCTAACTACCTAACTAGGTAGTTATAATATGGAAAGAAAAAATTTAGAACCTATAAAGTAAAAGATAATAGGAATTACTAGTTTTAGAATCTAATTGAACTAAAATACAGATTTTTTGAGTAATCCGATCGTGCGATATCTTTTTTTCTCATTCGAGATACTATGTGAATGAACCTACTATGTAGATCTAATGAGTAAAAATTAAAGGAAAAAGTAAAAGAAAAGATTTTATTATTATAGGGGGCACTCTTCGTTACAAAATAGAAAATTTATTCGATACAATTAAATTAAAAAAGAAATGATCAAAATAAAAATTATTTTATAATTTTTTTTCATAGTGACCGAACGAAAGTTTAATTTTTGAATGAAGTTACACAGCACGGTTCTTATTTTATTATTAGTTTACTCAAGAGTTGCTCAATGAATCTGTTGATTCAGAATCACGGTATGGGTAGATGCCCCAGATAATGAATCGATTTCGTTTTATACCCCTTTCCTTTCGCTCTATCTTTGTTAGTGCCGCTTATAATAATTGATTGATGAATCAAAAACTGTCAATTGAACTTTTTCTTTCAATTGGTAGTTTTTTTTATCCTCGTATCTTGCAAAAAATGAAACTTAGGTAAGTGCTTTATAAACATATGTCTAATAAAGAACATATTTCATTTAGCTCCTTCATGCCTACTATAACTAGTTATTTTGGTTTTCTACTAGCGGCTTCAACTATAACCTCAGTCCTACTTATTGGTCTAAGCAAGATACGACTTATTTGAAATTAATCAAATAAACAATTCATAAAGAGAAACCTTTCCGTGAGATTCCATGTATTCCATGAGTTTCTTACCGTGTCAATTGCCAATTCTTGGTCATTGCGATTCGTGGGCAATTCGGATTAATATTTAGGGATAGATATTACCTCTCTTTTCCCCTTTTGAAACAAATTGAAATGAAATGATTGAAGTTTTTCTATTTGGAATCGTATTAGGTCTAATTCCTATTACTTTGGCTGGATTATTCGTAACTGCATATTTACAATACAGACGTGGTGATCAGCTGGACCTTTGATTAATTAACATCTCTTTTTTTGATTGACCTCCTCTTTTCTTTATTCTTTAATCCACAGGAGGTCAAATTCAGATTGCTGTTCAAGTTAGTAAAGTTAGTTTAGTTTAATTCCAATTAAAAAAACTGAATCACGCTCTGTAGGATTTGAACCTACGACATTGGGTTTTGGAGACCCACGTTCTACCAAACTGAACTAAGAGCGTTTTCTTACCACAATAGATAAGGCTATAAAGAAAAGGATTTTTTTTGTAACTCCAACACATTTTGTATGCATATACTATTATACTATCATAAAATGAAAAATTATGTATATCCAATTTTAATTGATCTCGATTGATTCTTCATTACTGTTCAGAGGAGAAGGAATAGGTAGGGATGACAGGATTTGAACCCGTGACATTTTGTACCCAAAACAAACGCGCTACCAAGCTGCGCTACATCCCTTTCAATTGGTCTACAGTGTCATTGTAGAGAATACCTGTCTCGTTTTCCACCTCCTTATTTCCTCCGTTGATATAAACAATTTTTATTCCCATTTCTTCTTTTTTTTTTTTTCACCATCATATTAATATATTATATATATACATATAATAAAAAATATTATAATAATAAAAGACTTATATACATATAAAATATGAAACCCACTCTAAAAATGAAATAAACAAAATGAATATTTTTTGGGAATGCTCAGGAGTAAAGCAACTTCTTTTTCCTAAAAGAGAAAAAAAAAAATCTTATCTAGCGAATCTTCAATTTGAATTGGGAATTCTATGTACAAATACAAGTGGTCCATATGCATCTGATCATATATGTATTACCATTATGTATTACAATAAATACAATAAATAAGGAGGATTAAAAATGCGAGATCTAAAAACATATCTTTCCACAGCACCGGTACTAAGTACTATATGGTTCACTTCCTTAGCGGGTCTATTGATAGAGATTAATCGCTTTTTCCCGGATGCGCTTACATTCCCATTTTTTAATTAACATTAGTTTTAATTAACACGAGAAAGAGTGAATAATATTAAAGATACAATCAAATATCTGTGACTAATTCCCTTCCCCCTCCCTTTTTTATCTTTTTTAGAATTTTATAAGGGAGGAAGGGTAAGAGAAAGAATAAAAGTGGAGTTAACCTACGCAAAACTCTAGTTAAGACTCGAATTAAATTAAGATTAAGAATAGAGGGAAACGTAAATGTAAATGTTGGTCTAGTGCCAGAGTATCATACAAGATACTTAAATTAAATACTGTACTGCGATTATAAATATAGCTATAAAATATAGTTATAGTTAGAAATCATTGTATTACTTATTATTTACTATTAATCTATTGATTACAACATTGATTACAACGAAATCTTTCATATCAGAACAAAATTAGATTTTGAATTAGCAACTTCCATTTTTCCTTACTTTTTGTTCGGATCGAAAATAGAAGACTTTTTTGAATAAAAAAACAAAGGAGGTTCATGGCCAAGAGTAAAGATGCTCGAATAAGTGTTCTTTTGGAATGTACTAGTTGTTTACGAGACAGTGTTAATAAGAAATCAACAGGCATTTCCAGATATATTACTGAAAAAAATCGACACAATACGCCCGGTCGGTTGGAATTGCGAAAATTCTGTCCGTATTGTTATAAACATACGATTCATGGGGAAATAAAAAAATAGATCGAACCGAAGGCCTGTGTGTCACCCTTCCAAGGAAGGGTAATAATAATATAGTATATAATATAATATTTAAATAGAAATAAACCAAATCCTATTTCTGAATTCTAATTCATTTTTGATCCGAACGAAATAGGATTTTCGGGATAAGGAATAAACAAACCATGGATAAATCCAAGCGACCTTTTCTTAAATCCAAGCGATCTTTTCGTAGGCGTTTGCCCCCGATCCAATCGGGGGATCGAATTGATTATAGAAACATGAGTTTAATTAGTCGATTTATTAGTGAACAAGGAAAAATATTATCTAGACGAGTGAATAGATTGACTTTGAAACAACAACGATTAATTACTATTGCTATCAAACAAGCTCGTATTTTATCTTCGTTACCTTTTCTTAATAATGAGAAACAATTTGAAAGAACTGAGTCGACCGCTAGAACTACTGGTCGTAGAACCAGAAATAAATAGGCTTACTCTTCAATTGAATCAAAACAAAATTCCAATTCAAACTCAACCGCGGATTTAATCTTTTATCCGAAAAATCTAAAAATCGAGATTTGATTGTTGTGTTGTAAGAAACAAAAATAATTGGGGAAGAAGAAATCTTTTTTTTTTTTGAACATATTCCTTCATTTTGACAATTTTATCATATTTTTTTCATATTAATATATAATATATCTTCCCGGAGTTCATTCTCCGGGGAACTCCTTTTATTTAAATCATTGAATCATTCCGGTGAATTCTTTACAATCTATTTATTTTATGATCTCATTGGAAATCATATAAAGACAATTCCTATTGGATATAGCTATTTGGGCAAGTATTTTCCGATTAAGAAGTAATTGACTCTTGTACAGATCGTGTATTAATCTACTATAACTATAGGATGCCTTACTCTCGCGAATTACTGCATTTATCCGAGCGATCCACAAACGACGAAAATCTCTCTTCTGCCGATCCCTATCCCGATGAGTCGAAACCAAAGCTCTGATTTTCTGTTGAGTAATAGTTCGAGTAAGTCTTGAATGGGCTCCTCGAAAGCTTGATGTAAATAAACGAATTTTTGTTCTACGTCTACGAGCTATATATCCTCGTCTAGTTCTGGTCATTGAATAAACGAAACTTTGATGAATAACTAATTGATTTCCTTTCTTTCAGTTATCCTTCTACCTTTTCCTGGGCTATTAATAACAAAACGTATTCTTCCAATGTATAAAATAAAAATTCCAACGGCTTTTGCTACTATAACCTTCCCGACCACGATTTTTTTGTTTTTTCTGTGCATTTCGACTCGAAATAAGAAATTGTATTGATACATAGTATCAAAAACATAGTAAATTAAATAAAAAAGTAGTAAATTTGAAATTAAATGGGTAAAGAAATCGTGGGTTCCATCGTTTCTATGGTTACTTCTTAAACGGTGAGGTCCTTTCTATACACCGGAGCTCTTTCCTTCATTTAATAAATCTTATTGGTAACTTGTACAGTTCACACTCTTTGGCTCTACCCATGAATTATCCAGTAATAGGTCTTTCACAATGAGATCTACCTATACAGTAACGGTATTTAATTATGAAGGTTAGCTAAGTAGCTGACCCTGTTAGTCCGTTCTTGCAAGAGTGGGCCTAACTTTTTGCGGATTTTCCCCGCTTAATGGATAGCCTTTTTGCCAATGGGGAATTGCTTATCATTTCAAATTTAGGTGATTGTATTTGCACGGAAAGAAACCATAAATTTCATACACAATAACACAATAGGGGAATATTTGTATTTTTTTTTAGTTTAATTTAAATAGTGAATGGAATTCTTCCATTCTATTCACCGGTACTGATCATTGAGACTGGAAAAATTGTTTTTTGTCCCAGTTCATGATCTGAACGAGTCGCACATACACCCTAGTACATGTTCCTCGGCGCTGAGGACACCTCCGAAGAGCGGGGGATTTCGTGACATTTCTAATTGGCTGTCTTGTGTTTCTAATAAGTTGTTTAATAGTTGGCATGCTGAATCATATACGTAATGGACTGGTTTAGATCAATCCTAACCGGATAATTACGAATTACTCCCATTTTATTTAATTTAATGGAAATGAAACCTGGTAATAAGATCTCAAATCACGGATTTTCACTAAATCCCTTCTTTTTTCTTTTTTCATTGAACTGCTACAAGATCAACAATTCCATGAGTTTGGGCTTCTGTTGCTGACATAAAAACATCCCTTTCCATGTCTTCGGATACAACCCATAAGGGTTTGCCCGTTCTTTGTGCATAAACCTTTGTGAGGATTTCGCGCAGTTTCAGTAGTTCTTCCGCTTCCATGACAAATTCTCCCGCTTGTGCATGATAAAAAGCGGCAGCCGGTTGATGGATCATTACCCTGATAATCTGATAATATAACATAATAAATGATTTCTCTATCTAGTATGATGATTCGAAGAGAAGAGATAAAGAATAACAAGAAAAAAAGATAGAATTGAACAACCGTACAGGCATCCTTTGCGAATTGCATACGGCTTTACAATGGAATTGACTTTTACCTGCCATCGAAAAATGTAGGATCTATCAGATCCAGATCGGTAAATGATCCAATTACCACCCTTCCTTTCGGCGAAGTTCAAAAATACTATGATGGTTCCGTTACATTATATATTTAATATATTTATTTCCTCTATGATTCAGTAATCCCAAAGTGTCTTTTTGATCGAATCAAATAAAATAAGAAACGAATAAGATTTTTTTATTTTCATACCCTTTCATAACATAAGGATTGTTAAGAGCCTTCCGGTGTGAAAACAAAAAGTTTGTGACGCTGAAACGGATTCCCGATAGAGAAGATAAAATCGGAAATACCGTTTATCTCATACTCCTCTTTCGATACATAATCTAATGTTTTGAAAAAAAAAAAAGAATAAAGAATTTTCTCATATCGAATTCGAAGTGCCATGCTATTTTTACTTAATATTCATATTTCATATGGCGAAGGCATAGTCTGCTTTTTTTCTATCAAATAAAAAACTCATTGGCGCCAAGCGTGAGGGAATGCTAGACGTTTAGTAATTGTTCCTCCGACCAGGAGAAAAGATCCCATCGAAGCGGCTAGTCCCATGCATACTGTATTTACATCCGGCGGCACAAATTGCATAGTATCATAAATAGCTATTCCGGGTAAGACCCATCCGCCAGGAGAATTTATAAATAAATACAGATCTTTGTTTTCATCCTCTATACTGAGATATATCATAAGAGCAATAAGTTGATTCGAGATATCGCTCTCAACTTCTTGGCCTAAAAAAAGTAATCTTTCTCGATAAAGTCGGTTGATTGGGATAAAATTGTACCCCTCAGGAACCGTACATGCACCTTTTGGTGCATACGGTTCAAAAAAAATCGCGAAAAAAGAATCAATGTGTAAATTCCAGCCCTCTTATTTTTCATAGCAAGCTTTTTCTAAAACGAGGGGGCTTTTTCTTCCATTTTTCAAGAAAGATGAGTTTTGAACCTTCCATATATTATACATAATATATATATATAATATATTTAATATAAATTCTTATAAATTATATAAAAAAAAAAAATTCATTAAACTTATCGAATTAACTTATCATTGATGTATTGTTTCATCGAGATCCGATCCAAATCACGATGTCATTTTCTTGTTTCTAAATGGGCCTTCTTAATTTTTTTAGGTTTATGCTCTACTCCGGGTAAAGATCCGATCGACTTCGATTTGCACATATAGGACAAATGCTCCCAATACCACTTCTTTTTACTACAATTTCCTTTTTTTATTTCATGTCTTCGCCAAATATTCGACGTATTCATCTTATTATTCGATTGATTAACAGTTCGAAATCTCTCCTATTTCTATTTATTATCCTATTTTTATTTATAAATAAAATAAAAAATAATATTAATAATATTATAAATAAAATAAAAAAGAATAAAAAAAAATAATAAAATATAGTAATCATATGTTACCAATTGGTTTTTTTTATAAACGGAGCCTGTATACTTCATTTTATTGATTCAACTAAGCCAACCATAAATTATTTGCTAATATTATATTAATCTGAATCCCCCCAAAAACAAAATGTATCTAATTGCACTTCACGCTCCAAATTGTTGATAATTCAATCAATCTTTCTTGGGCGAAACCGAGGATATCTCGATCGAGGGAGAGAACGGGAAAATACCATATGACCCAATATATCTGACAAGCCGCACTATACGTCAATCCAAGATAGATCGTCATCTCCAGGAGTTCGAAAAGGCACTTTTGGAACACCAATAGGCATAAAATAATAGAAAAAATTTAGTACTATATTTCACTTTGGTATGGAAACGTAACAATGAGTTTATTGGCTTCATAATATTGTCCTTCATCATATTTTATCCTTAGATTAGATTGGATAAGTTCATAAAAGAAGACAGAATGAATGAATAAAGGAAAATTTTTACAAATAGAGTCTTCAAATGATGGACAAGTATGGGGGCATTAACTCATAGAAAATGGGATCAACCCCCATTGCGTATTGGTACTTATTGGGTATAGAATAGATCTGTTTATCTTTGTTCCTACGAACAGAATTGTTCCATTAGTACCAATAGAATAGAACAAATACAAATATTAACATTAACCCTTGCTTCGAGATAATCCACTGAAAAGAGAATATCAATAGCATAGTTTTTTTCTAATGCAATAAAGTAACATAGTGTCTATTTTTCTTTGATAAAGAGGTATTTCCATGGGTTTGCCTTGGTATCGTGTTCATACTGTCGTATTGAATGATCCCGGTCGATTGATTTCTGTCCATATAATGCATACAGCTCTGGTTGCTGGTTGGGCCGGTTCGATGGCTCTATACGAATTAGCAGTTTTTGATCCCTCTGACCCCGTTCTTGATCCAATGTGGAGACAAGGTATGTTCGTTATACCCTTCATGACTCGTTTAGGAATAACCAATTCATGGGGCGGTTGGAGTATCACAGGCGGGACTATAACGAATCCGGGTATTTGGAGTTACGAAGGTGTGGCCGGGGCACATATTGTGTTTTCAGGCTTGTGCTTCTTAGCAGCTATCTGGCATTGGGTGTATTGGGATCTAGAAATATTTTGTGATGAGCGTACGGGAAAACCTTCTTTGGACTTGCCCAAGATCTTTGGAATTCATTTATTTTTATCGGGATTGGCTTGCTTCGGTTTTGGCGCCTTTCATGTAACAGGCTTGTATGGTCCTGGAATCTGGGTGTCCGACCCTTATGGACTAACCGGAAAAGTACAATCTGTAAATCCAGCGTGGGGTGTGGAAGGTTTTGATCCTTTTGTTCCAGGAGGAATAGCCTCTCATCATATTGCAGCAGGGACATTGGGCATATTAGCAGGTCTATTCCACCTTAGTGTCCGTCCGCCTCAACGTCTATACAAAGGATTACGTATGGGAAATATTGAAACCGTCCTGTCCAGTAGTATCGCTGCTGTCTTTTTTGCAGCTTTTGTCGTTGCTGGAACTATGTGGTATGGTTCAGCAACTACTCCGATCGAATTATTTGGGCCCACTCGTTATCAATGGGATCAGGGATACTTTCAACAAGAAATATATCGAAGAGTTGGTGCCGGGCTAGCCGAAAATCAAAGTTTGTCAGAAGCTTGGTCTAAAATTCCTGAAAAATTAGCTTTTTATGATTACATCGGTAATAATCCGGCAAAAGGGGGATTATTTAGAGCGGGTTCAATGGACAATGGGGATGGAATAGCTGTTGGATGGTTAGGACACCCCATCTTTAGGGATAAAGAAGGTCGTGAACTTTTTGTACGTCGTATGCCTACCTTTTTTGAAACATTTCCAGTCGTTTTGGTAGACGGAGACGGAATTGTTAGAGCCGATGTTCCTTTCAGAAGGGCCGAATCGAAGTATAGTGTCGAACAAGTAGGCGTGACTGTTGAGTTCTATGGCGGCGAACTCAATGGAGTCAGTTATAGTGATCCCGCTACTGTGAAAAAATATGCTAGACGTGCTCAATTGGGTGAAATTTTTGAATTAGATCGTGCTACTTTGAAATCTGATGGTGTTTTTCGTAGCAGTCCAAGGGGTTGGTTTACTTTTGGACATGCTTCATTTGCTCTGCTCTTCTTCTTCGGACACATTTGGCATGGTGCTAGAACCTTATTCAGAGACGTTTTTGCCGGTATTGATCCGGATTTGGATGCTCAAGTGGAATTTGGAACATTCCAAAAAATTGGGGATCCAACTACAAGAAGACAAGTAGTCTGATACAACACAACATTTCTTCGGTATCTTATTTTATTTTTGTGATTTGACATGACATAAGGTACTGGATAAATCGTGATCTCAATCACCGTCTTTTCTTTGACTCTTGCTCTTTCTTTATCCGGGAGATGGTCCCAACTAAATAAACAAAAACAGGTATGGAAGCTATAATTGTAAACCACGATCGAATCTATGGAAGCATTGGTTTATACATTCCTCTTAGTCTCGACTTTAGGGATAATTTTTTTCGCTATCTTTTTTCGAGAACCGCCAAAAGTTCCAACTAAAAAGATGAAATGATTTTTCATTATCTCAATTGAAGTAATGAGCCCCCATGTTATGTTGGGGGGCTCATTACTTCAACTAGTCCCCGTGCTCCTCAAACGGATCTCTTAGTTGTTGAGAGGGCTGCCCAAAGGCGGTATATAAGGCGTACCCAGTAAAACTTACAAGTAAACCAGATATAGAGATGGCGACTAGGGTTGCTGTTTCCATTATTATATAATTTCAAGACCACAATGGGTTTATGATAAAATCGTTTATTTACAACGGAATGGTATACAAAGTCAACAGATCTCAATGAATACAATAGGATTTATGGCTACAAAAACCGTTGAGGGTAGTTCTAGATCTAGGCCAAAACCAACTACTGTAGGGGAGTTATTAAAACCGTTGAATTCGGAATATGGTAAAGTAGCTCCCGGATGGGGAACTACTCCTTTAATGGGTGTCGCAATGGCTCTATTTGCGGTATTCCTATCTATTATTTTGGAGATTTATAATTCTTCTGTTTTATTGGACGGAATTTCACTGAATTAGTTCCACAAGAACCACGAAGTCCTAGCTTTTCAATACAAAGCGAATCGGCCCGGATTTCTAACCCATTCTATTTTGGTAGTTCGACCGCGGAATTTCTTTGTTTCTGTATTTCCAGAATATGAGTGTGTGACTTGTTATAATTGATCCTAGTGATAGTACAGAGAATGGGTCTGTCGTCTTGATAGAGATGATTCTACTTCGTCGGATATTCATTAGAGTATCCGAAACACGGAATATATGATATCTGGAACACGGAATATTTGAACTATGATTCATACTTAAGATTCAGACCTCGCAAACGGACTCCAACAATGTTAAAATTTATAAGTGATGATCCAACGGTTCTTACTCAGGGAATCTTTTGGGTTTAGCTTGAAGGTTTTATTGAATCATCGCGGTTTTAGTCTGAATCTGAGGTTTCAATCGATTCATAGGGTCTTAACAAGATAATTCCTATCAATAATAAAGAAAACTATACAATAGTCAAATCGCATTACACACAAATGAAAATAACAAATCAAATAATAAAGAAATAAAAATAGGAAACAAGAAGATTCAAGAGGCCTGTAACGATAAACATAAAGACGAATGTGCCGACTTGATATTTTGGCATTATCATCACAAAGAAGAGCTTTCGGATTTTTAGTCTTTCTTATCGTCGTATAAGATTGAATCTGTAATCAGAAGATTAAGAAGTTTGAAACTTTATATTATATATCCGTTTCAACTGTTATTTGGGTGGTTCTGCTTGAGCTGTACGAGATGAAATTCTCATATATGGTTCTCAGAGGGGGAGCTGCCTTGGTTTACCTATCTCAATAAAATCTATGATTGGTTCGAAGAACGTCTCGAGATTCAGGCGATTGCAGATGATATAACTAGTAAATATGTTCCTCCTCATGTCAATATATTTTATTGTCTAGGAGGAATTACGCTTACTTGTTTTTTAGTACAAGTAGCTACGGGGTTTGCTATGACTTTTTATTATCGTCCGACGGTTGCTGAGGCTTTTGCTTCTGTTCAATACATAATGACTGAAGCGAACTTCGGTTGGTTAATTCGATCAGTTCATCGATGGTCGGCAAGTATGATGGTTCTAATGATGATCCTTCACGTATTTCGTGTATATCTCACTGGTGGATTTAAAAAACCTCGCGAATTGACTTGGGTTACGGGTGTGGTTCTGGCTGTATTAACCGCATCTTTTGGTGTAACTGGTTATTCTTTACCTCGGGACCAAATTGGTTATTGGGCAGTCAAAATTGTAACAGGTGTGCCTGAAGCTATTCCTGTAATAGGATCGCCGTTGGTAGAGTTATTACGTGGAAGTGCTAGTGTGGGACAATCCACTTTGACCCGTTTTTATAGTTTACACACTTTTGTATTACCTCTTCTTACTGCCGTATTTATGTTAATGCACTTCCCAATGATACGTAAGCAAGGTATTTCTGGTCCTTTATAGATATAGAGAAGATAGATTATAAATATTTATAATCAATCATTTGCACTATAGGGGGAGGAAGAATAGTATTTCATTGCTACAAATATGACTTATTCAAAAGAATAAGCCATGTATTTGGATCTTTCCCTTCAACTCCACAATATTGTATTTTTTATAACGAATAGTTGAAGTAAATTCTCCGAAGAGAAAATGGATTATGGGAGTGTGTGACTTGAACTATTGATTGGGCCTTGCAGATATATACCCTTATCTGCCACATTGAAATTCACAACCAAATGTGTCTTTGTTCTAACCACCGCACGGGCCCCATACAGAAGAGGGTAGGCTGGTTCGCTTGAAGAGAATCTTTTCTATGATCAGACCCGAATCATGTCGTGCATGAAGAGGCTCCGTAAGATCCAGTAGAATAAGTGATGCGTCCTGATCCAGATTATGTTTTATCTATTTCACTTACTTAACTTAATAGTAAGTATGGAAATGCATTCATTTCCTCTGCATCGACCTG